CAATAACCCTCAGAATTCATTTTCAATTACGAAAAAGAATTACACATTAGTTTCTTAATTATGATATGAATTAAATCTCCATCAATATGGATATAAGAAATACGAAATCAAAAACGAAAAGGAAATCGCCTTTTCGTTTTTGATTTCTTGTGTTTTTTTCGTTCCTATTCTTCTTTTTTTTTGCTATTAAATTAAAAAGGGACTTAAAAAATTTCAAAGGATTTTTTCGTTCCTGATAGTAAGTTATTTAATCAGTGGATGGAAGCATACTCTGGATCGGAATTGTGGGGAGTACTGCTTGATTTTTTCTACCAATTTAAAGCCCCAATTAGTATTCTTTTTCTATTATGCGTAAATTCTCTTTTGGATAATTTACAAAATCTGCGTTACTAATCCTTTGTGTATCTTGGTGTTCCTAACCATCCACTCTTTTTTTATTAACCGCCTTATTTTTTTTATGTTAATGCATCTATGATAATTCATACAAATGGTAACTAAAACTCAATAAGGTTGGTCTTTTGAGCCCGCTTCAAAACAGGATGACTAATTATCCAATCTTGGGTTAAATGGCCTCTTCTGTTTATAATTCACTTAATTCTTATACATAGAAAATGAGACTCAATATTTTTACTACCATTTGAAATCATCATACGGACGAAGTAATATCGTATTCTGAAATTCTATTCAATAGAAGCTGTTTTATTTCACTCATATAACTATCTGATTTAGTTCTTCAATCCTAATTGTGAAAAATAAATAAAATTAAGATAATGAAAGTATCTCTTTAATTTATTCGACTCCTTTCCTATATAGTAGTAGAAGTATAAAGAGAGGAGGATAGCAATAGCATCGAATAGCCCTTATCTGTTTCAACGAATCGCACGTAGAGATATTGATAAGACACATAGAGTTAATGGTATTTCATAACTAATCGATTGAGCAGCAGCTCGTAGACCACCCAAAAAGGAATATTTATTATTCGACCCATATCCTGACATAAGAAGTCCAATGGGCGCAATACTCGAAATCGCAATCCATAAAAAAACACCTATATTGAAATCAGATAAAATAAAGTTATAGCCAAAAGGAATTACTGAATAGCTTAGTAGAATTGATATAACTGATATGGATGGTCCAATACTGAATAAACGAATATCTCCCCTAGATGGAATAAGATTCTCTTTGAAAAGGAGTTTTGTTCCATCTGCTAGAGCTTGAAGAACTCCAAAAGGACCGGCGTATTCGGGTCCAATGCGCTGTTGTATCCCTGCAGATATTTCTCTTTCTAACCATACAATTGCTAGTACACTAATTGTGATTCCCAATATAAGAATCAAAATAGGTACAAGTACCCATAGAATTCCATAGACTTCGTTTAAAGATTCCAATCCGGAAAAAGAATGGATATCTTGGATTTCCGTTGTATCAATTATCATTTCAACGATCAATTTCTCCCATAATGATATCTATGCTACCTAGTATTGTCATAATATCAGCCAATTTCATTCTTTTAACTAATTGAGGAAGAATTTGCAAATTGATAAAACCTGGTGGACGAATTTTCCATCTCCAAGGAAAACCATTCTGATCTCCTATTAGAAAAATTCCTAATTCGCCCTTGGGAGCCTCAACTCTTACATAAAGTTCTTGTTTCGGCAATTCAAAAGTCGGAGACGATTTTTTACCAATGAATCGATATTCAAAATCATTCCATTTTTGCTCCTTTTCTCTCTCAAAGCAGCGTATTTCTAAATTTTCATATGGCCCGCCGGGAATTCCTTCCAAAGCCTGCTGAATAATTTTAATGGATTCCGTCATTTCACCAATTCGAACTAAATAACGAGCTAATGAATCTCCTTCGTTTTGCCATTGAACTTCCCAATCAAATTCCTCGTAACATTCATAATTATCTACTTTACGTAGATCCCATTCTATTCCGGAAGCCCGAAGCATCGGTCCTGATAAACCCCAATTTATTACTTCCTCTCTACCAACAACACCTACTCCCTCAACCCGTTCTAAAAAAATCGGATTTCGCGTAATAAGGTTTTGATATTCAACAACCCTTGTTAAAAAATAATTGCAGAAATCAAAACATTTATCTATCCAACCATAAGGTAGATCAGCCGCTACGCCTCCGATACGAAAAAAATTATGCATCATTCTCATACCTGTCGCAGCTTCAAATAGATCATATATTAATTCTCTTTCTCTAAAAATATAGAAAAAAGGGGTTTGTGCACCAATATCTGCCATAAAAGGTCCGAGCCATAGTAGATGAGAAGCTATACGACTTAACTCCAACATAATTACTCGGATATAGCTGGCTCTTTTAGGTACTTGAATATTTCCCAATTGTTCCGGTCCGTTTACGGTTATTGCTTCTGTGAACATAGTAGCTAAATAATCCCAACGTGTTACATAAGGCAGATATTGGATAATTGTCCGATTTTCCGCAATTTTTTCCATCCCTCTGTGTAAATAACCCAATATTGGTTCACAATCAATAACATCTTCACCATCCAGAGTAACAATAAGTCGAAGAACACCATGCATTGATGGGTGCTGAGGCCCCATATTGACTATCATGAGGTCTTTTCTTGTAGCTGGGACATTCATAGGTTTTTCCTCGATTCATTCTTCCATGAATCGTAAAAAAAAAAGTTCATCTAAATTCAGGATCTAAAAAATCGAATAATTGAAAATGACTCTTGAAATTAACGAATTTGTGACTCCCTAATACCCAACTGATTTATTAATTTTTTATAACGTATTCGATTTTTCTTTGCCAAATAAGACAGTAGTCGTTTTCGTTTTCCCAGAATTTTACGTAAACCTCTTTGAGATAAATAGTCTTTTCGATGTAATTCAAAATGTGAAGTAAGTCTTCGTATCTTATTAGTGAAATTGATTACTTGAAATTCAACAGATCCAGGGTTTTCTTCTTCTCTTTTGTTTGAAATAACAGGTATAATTGAATTTTTTATCATAAAATAAAATGAAAGCTTTCCTCTCCCCCCTTTTTTGATAGATATTTTTATTGATCAGTAATAGTAATTACACTAATTTTTTATATTATTAATTAAATTATCTTAATTTACTTAATAATTATGAATTTCTTTTTTTTTTTTTCAAATAAAATTAATTACAAATAGAAATACTATATACTATATTTATGGATTCACAAAATAAAAAATTCTATTGTATACTTAAAAAAAAAGAAGACGATTTTTTTGATTCATTTTTCTATCTAAATTCATTGAATTAGTATCAATGATGCGTGTGCGCATTTAGAAATATATATCTTATCTTCACATATAAGATATGTGAAGATAAGAAATTATTCTATTCTAATTCTAAATAGAAGATAAATGGGAAAATTATCAATCAAATTTTCAATCGCGGATACATATGTATCCTTAATATACTGAAACGGCTTCCATTTTGGGTATCAAACCAATAGCGATTTATACAAGCTAAATCTTCTAATCTATAATTTGGCCAAAGAAAGAATTTTAAATTCATTAGTTTTTTTGTTTCTATATCAAGATCTTTCTTTTTAGCCACAACTTGACAGCCAGTATTTATTTTATTCTCATTGCAATTTATTGTCTTTCTAGTATTTTTAGGATTCAAACAAATTAGAATTCTCAATTCTCTACGGCGTCTATTGGACAAAAGATTTTCAGGAACAAGCAAATCAGTATGATTTTTATCTTTATTTTCTGTTATCTTCTGATTTCTTGTTCTTGTAATGTTTTTATCAAAATTCTTTTTATCAACACGACCTTTTTCTGGATTTCTTTCAAAAATTTGACGCTTATTCTTATGAATCAACGATAGGTTTATGGTTTGATACATAAAAAATTGTTCATAGTTTTTTTTAGACAGACGAACAGGTTCGACAGAAAATATTTGTTTTTCAATCAATTCTTTAGTGTCTTTAGTGTCTTTAAGAGTGAAATCCGGATTTTCATGAATCACCATAGTCTCTAGATTTATTTCTCCCTTTTTTATAGAGCGTATAAAAAATTTTTGAAATTTTTTCAATCTAATCAGCAAACAATAAAATTGGATCTGATCCATTAAACTTTCCTCGAATAAATTATCTAAGTTCAATTGAAAACCTAAATACTTGTCTACTAAGAATTTTTGTTCTCCCTTTAGATCGTTGGGGTAGTTATTTCGCTCTAGATCTATGTAGTCCTCTCGTTTTAAACTATTCGAACCAGTGTCCCAGTATGAGTCTTCATAAGCTTGGTTTAAGCGAGATAGATATAGACCTAATGGACCCGCATCTGGTTCTTCGTCGAAATTACGAGATTTACTAACACCTTTTCCATAAACAGGGAAAAAAAGGGATTTTATTGGTAGAAGCCAAGGATTCTTCTGATATGCATCATAAAATATTGATAATTTTGAAAAGAACCAAAATTTCGGATTCGATTTCGGATTCGATTTCGGATTCGATTTCGGATTCGATATAGAACGATTTGGTATTTCTACATTCATTACCATCCAATCAAAATACTTTCTATCCAGATTTTTTTCCATATCTATAATAGCATCTTCTGCTAGATAATTTTTGATAGAGATATCGCCCGTTATATCAAAAAATTCTTTTTTACATGTGTTGTCATTATAAGAAATGGTTTGGTTTTTGTTTGTTTGGAATGGTGATCTATATCCATAAATATATGAATTTTTCTTATCTGCATAATTAAGATATTTATATGACAAAAGATCATATCTATATTGTTTTTTAATTTTTTTTTGAAAATTTAATAAGTCTACTTCTTCGTTTTCGAATAAGTCTACTTCTTCGTTTTCGAATAAGTTTACTTCTTCGTTTTCGAATAAGTTTACTTCTTCGTTTTCGTTTTTGTAAAGAATTAATCGGGTTTTTTCATAGGAATCATAGTTGATTAAATCTTTATTTTGAGCCACACGATGTTTATTGATTCTTTTTCTCCAGCGTTGTGGTACTAATCTCGACCATCTGCTCTCAGGTAAATCATATTGATAATGAACCTTTAACCAATTTGTCCATTGATTCATTACAGAATGGGGACGGTTCTTATGTCTTAATTTTGAATTAAATATTCCCTGTATTCTAAAAAAATAATTCTTTATTTCATTCTTAAGAAAAAAAGATCTTTCATGAGATTCAAAAATAGATCTTAACTTATACTTATATCCGTTAATAACTTGGATTTGTGATAATTTAAAAAATACATATGCTTGTGACAAAGAAGATACGTCACAAGAATTCTCTGAATTCGTATTCGTAATATTACAAGATTTTTCTATAATTGACATAAATGGAATTATACTTCGATGTGTTTTATCAATTCTTTCTGCATTTGTTTTTTTATTGGAAATGGATTTAGTTACAATCTTTTTTGTTGATTCAAGAAAAAGTTGTATATTGATCCGAGGAATACCAATAATACATAAAAGGATATCGACGTATACCCTTTCCATGAAAAATTTGAAAAAAGAATATGATTTACGGGTTAATCGAACAATTCTTCTTTGTAATATTTGCAAAATATTTTTTTGTAATTCGAATCCTTTAGCATCATAAGTTGTTTTGTTAGAATTGAAACTTTTCTCTGAAGTTAGAACCCCCCCTTCGTTTGTCATTTTTTCTATTTCTGTTATGATTGTCTTTGTTTTAACATTAAGATCTTTTATTCTTTTTTCTGTCAATGAACTTTTTGTCCAATTCATAGAGTGAATTATAACGGGTGATTCGTAAATCATTGGATTATTCTTACTGATTGTTGAATTTTTCTTGTTTTCACCCAATTCATATATATTTTGGAATCTAAATAGAATACTTTTGATGTTCCATTTTTCTATTTCTTTTAAGATAGTTAGAAACCATTTTTTTCTTTCATTTAAAACTTGTAGAACTAGAAAAAAACGATTTTTGAAATTTTTTTTCAATTGTTTTTTAATTTTTTTTAAAATGGGACCCAAAAATGCAAATGGATTCGGGAAATAATAATCAAGGTACGATTCCACTTGTGTTCCACAAGCTGTTAAATACCATAAGTTTTTTTTTTTAACGTTTTTTTTTTCAGTAGATCTTTTTTTTTTTTCCGTAGATCGTAGCTTAGATTTGTGCCAAGGTTTCAAAACAAAAGGAGATAAGATCCTTATCTGAAGACCCTCTGTGAACCAGTTATTTGGAAATTCTTTGTGGGATACTGGAATGCCCTGATAGGTGCATTTAATATGCACTTCTTTTTTCCAATCCCTAAAATCTTCTGACCATTCGGGATATTGAAATAATAGTATACGAATGATATTTTTTGTTATTATCAATGAAGGTACTATAATATATTTTCTAATAATTGATTGGATTATTATTACAAAGCTTCTAAGTATTAGACCATAAAGAATGTTCTCCCAGGCCTCTTCTATTTCTATAAGTCTTTTTTCGTCGTCGTATTTTTGTTCCTCTATTTGATCCTCTTCTACCCTTTTCGCCATAGCCAAAAATTCTGAATTGTCTGTACCTTCTTTTTTCCAGAAATATTCTTTCAAATATAGATATATATCATCGAAAAGATCACCCAAAAAAAATTTTTGTGTTTGGTCCAAAAAAAGGGGGGAATTGGGATGGCTTTGAAAGACTTTCCAAGTCACTGTTTTACGCCTTAGAGAGCGCATAGATCCTTTGATTAATTCTCGGGCAAAATCCGGTTCGCGTGAATAATTTAGTAAACTAAATTCGATATCATCAATAAACTCATTATCATCAGAGTCATTAGAAATTTTTCTAGGACTTTGAAGAAAATTAAAATTATCTGTTTTACTATTAAAAATAACTATAGGTTGGGCTTCTCTGGAACGAATCTGAGGTTCCTTTGTGGATCCTTCCGTCAGTTCCTCCAATTCGTCGATTAAACTGTATGACCATTTAGGAACTTTTTTACTGATTTCGTGTATTTTTTCCTGGTTCAGATCACTTTGAATTGTGTCCAATAAGAATTTTTTTTTTCTTTTTTTTTCTTCGGAATATATTTTGACTTGTTCATGTTCTGGAAATAAATAAAGTTTGTCAAAATTCAAACTTGATACTGATTTTTCCGAAAATTTACTTATTAAGTTAAAAAAAAAACCAATTTCATTTAATAATGATTTTCTATAAAATGGATTTATTTTCTGTTCAAATTCGGGATCTGGATAATGACTATTAATAGAAAGAAGGATACCGTGAATCTTATTGATCAAAACGGAATTTGTTTTGTAAATTTCATTTTCAATTGATAAATTGTTTGGCATTTCTCCACGAAAGCATCCATTCAAGAAAGGATCATATATTTGAGTTAAGTATTTTCTTTTATTCTTATCATTACACAATCTAATTCGGTTTTCTAATACATCCATAGGAAGAAATTTCTTATCTAGAACCTTAGCTCTTTTATAAAATTCATTGCTTAGTTTCTTTCTTTTTTCTTTATTAGTGGAGCTCCAATAATTAGACAA